CATAAAGAATGAGTAAGATTAAAAAGGTTTGTTTATGTACGAAGTAAAAAACATTATGATTAGATTCATATCAGTGGATCATTCTTTAGTCATTCATTGAATGATAAATCACTACAAGTGACGGAGATACACGATTTAAATAACGGAAGATCCAATATTTTAAAATTGTATCTAGAATGACTGGAAAGGTGGAAACAAGACCAGATATAATTTGATTATTATGAGAAAATCCAAAATCCTTGTATATAGAACTAATAATTAGTTCCCAACCGTGAGGCGAGTGGAATCCGATACATAAATCAGTTAATAAAAGAATAGAAAAAGCTTTTATTGTGTCGCTTAAGTTATAGATAAATTCCCGAACCCAAGAATTAATAAGAACAAGTTCTTCATTACCTAGAATAGAATAACCACTTAGAATAGCGAAACTTATTAGATTTGTCGAAAAGTGTAAAATGGTATGGATATGACCCTCATTGTACATCTTGACCAATTGTATCGTTTCTTTGTGTATTCCTATACGAAACTTTTGTATATGTGTATCCGGGTACTCCTTTATCATTTCGTCCAAAAGGAAGAGTTCTTCTAATTCTATGAATTTTTCTAGAACGTTCTTTTCTTGAATCTCATTCAAAACAATTTCGGATTGCCCAGCATTCCACCAATTAGTAACCAAAGATTCCATACTTTTATTAAATGAGAGAGAAATCCACCAGGGCAAAAAGACTATAGATGTAAGATATAGAAGGGGGTTGAATGCTTTCTTTTTTGGCATTTTTAATCTTTGAATTGTTAATGAAACCACTTCATTCCTCGATTCTATCCAATCTGATATTTCCATGAAACATGAGTTCTATAACAAGGTATTGAATCCATAGACCTATTTCCCCTTTTTTAATTAATTAATTGGTTAGTCCTTGGATCTGGAAACAATATTTTGTTTTATTATTTCTTCATTCGAAGCAATTGCACCCTTTCGATGAATGCCCGAACGAGCAAATGAATCTTTTTTGGATTTAGGGGCAAAAGAACCCCCTTAGATCTATTATTTCAAAAAACTTCGCTGGCTAGTCGTAGCCGGGTAATAGTTGAGGGAAATTTCGGAAAATATTGTATTGATAAGATGAAATCAAAAACGAGTAGCAAAAAAAAGAGATAAATAGAATGATTCTAGTTATAAACGATCCAATCTTTTGATCATCAAAAAGGAAAAGAAAGGATAAAAATAAACAAAACACCAATTGAAAAAAAAAATGAAATTACAAGATATGATCCATCTATATCTAACATATCAATTCAAAAATTATTGGACAAAAAAAAAGATGAATTCTATAGTCTGAACTGTTCAGATAGATGAATCCATACTTAGTATACTTGTTACTAGTATGAAAAACTGGTTTTGGTGGACAAAAACCACTTTGTTTTCTGTTTTCTGGTTGTTCCATATGCGTCCGCTTTTGCTCGAACGAGCGTCCTGAAAAAACTTAAGTTGTTATATAACAACAAATATAATTCATGAGGTCCTTACTCAATGCTGCGAAAGCATTCATTCTTCAATTCATTTCAAAATACTTTAATTGGTACGCGCAAAAAATAGGCCAATTCCGCAGCCTTTTGTTCAATTTCTCGCGGAGTCAAATTCTCATCAGTACGAGTCAAGGGAACGGCACCCTGGCCTCTGATTTCCATATAAAGTACACGCCGAGGATAAATACCTTCCTTAACCTCTATTCTAATCGACTGGATATCTTTCATAAGGAATCGAAGGAATATGCGACGATTTCTTCCAGGGAATCCCCAACGAAAAATAGACACTATTCCTTTTTTTCTATCGAATCTATCATAACCACTACCTACATTCCACGAAATTGTGCACCACAAATAGGAGCTAATGAACAGACCCGCGATCCCGTAGAAAGACATCACGATCCCTTGTGGAAAAAAAAGGATTTGCTGAGAAGGAAATAGAGATATCAAATTCCTACCAAGGTAACTAGAAGTTCCAACCAATAAGAATCCCAGCGAACCTAAAAAAAGGAGACAAGCCCAACAGAAATTACTTGTTTTTCGAGACCCCGTTATAAGTTCTATCCATATACGTTCTGATCGCCAGTTCATACTAGATCCAGTTGTTTCATTTTATTGGAATTGAGAGAATAACCAAAATGAATTTGACTTTATTTTTTTTTTTGTTTTGTTCCCGAAGTAACTCTCATCAACTAGCACTATTATTATGATGTGAACCATTCGGAGTAATTCATCGAATCAGTTAGATATAAAAAAAAGATCCCTTTATAGGATCCCACTATGGATATCTACATACATATAGATATTTTTACTTTACATTTCATACATCTGCCGACCCATAAAAAAATAGATATAATGCAGTTATCCGTATATCATGTTTCCAGGTGCATAACAGCTTTTTCATTTGTGTTCGGAAGAATACCCATACATACCCTATTCCACTAAATAAATAGATATCTGTATTATGATCCAAATCCGAGTCTTGAAAAAAATGGATGAGATTGGGTCCCATCAAATCTAGACAATCTTGTTTTTTTGAACAAAAAAAGATAGAGAAGCCATTGCAATTGCCGGAAATAATAGACCCACTAAAGGCACAAAAAAAGAGGGTAAGTTGAAAGTTGTCATAGAATGGATACCTCGATTTAATATTTGTACCTGTTATAAAGATATCTTATGATAAGTATATCTATTATCAGTATATAATAATAGGTATAGGTACAAGAAATGAAGAACTAAATAAGTATACCTATTCACCTTTATATTATCTATTTTTTTTTATTATTGTTCTCTTATACTTATCTTCTAATAAATACCAAAAAGGTTTATTACACGTTATCAAAGGATTCTAACGAATCCGATCCAACAGAGATTCCTAGTAAAAAATGGAAGTTATCGGGGAATATAGAAAATAAATGTAAGATTCCTATTCCCTATTTTCTACATTTGAATTATTCAATCATTTTTTTATTTAGCGTATGAATTAACTCTTTCATCCTGTTGATAGAGTCTTCCTGATTACTAATCATGAATATAGGTAGAAATAAAATGGATCTGGAGGAAATAATCAAAAGTGATTATAAACAACTTCTGATTCTTTATATAATTAGATCTTATGACCTCAAGTAAAACTCTATGCTTATTCTTTTTTTTGATTACTTATTACTATAAATAGAAACTAAATACTTGTTTTGTTCACCTCAAAGAAAAAAAGAACTGAATTAAACGATCTACTTGATTGAATTTTGATTCAAGGGAAAGAAACCGTGAAGCTGAAATAACTCACTCAGAATACCTTTTAAAGGATTACGTGGTACGATTGGGTCGAATAAGCCCTTATGGAATAAATACTCAGCTTCTTGTGAACCATCGGGTACTGTCTTATTCAATGTTTGTTCAATTACTCTTTTACCCGCAAATGCAATGTAGGCATTAGGCTCGGCAATAATGATATCTCCTAACATACCAAAACTGGCAGTCACTCCACCGGTTGTAGGAGATGTAAGGATTGATACGTAGAATAACTTTTTATTTGATTGATAATTATATGAAGCTGAAGATATTTTAGCCATTTGCATCAAGCTCAAACTTCCTTCTTGCATGCGCGCTCCTCCGGAAGCACACACTATAATAAGAGGTAAAGATCTATTAGTAGCATATTCAATCAAACGGGTGATTTTCTCGCCTACTACGGATCCCATACTGCCCCCCATAAACTGAAAATCCATAATCCCAATTGCTATGGGAATACCCTTTAGTTGACCTATGCCTGTTTGAACCGCCTCGGTTAACCCTGTCTTTTTTTGATAAGAATCAATACGATCTTTATAAGGTTCCTCCTCCGAATGAAATTCAATCGGGTCCACGGAAACCATGTCCTCATCCATAGCATCCCAAGTGTCTGGATCAATCAAAAGTTCGATTCTTTCTGAACTACTCATTTTCAAATGATATCCACATTGTTCACAAATATTCAGTTTTAACCTAAAAAATTTTTTATAATTTAATCCATAACAATTTTCGCATTGAACCCACAAATGTCTGTATTTTTGACTTGTATCGAGATCATTAGAATTTCCTATCATATCGAAATCATTTCCATTTGCGCTAGTTTGTATACTGAAACTCTCACTGTCAATACTATTTACGCCTTCACTACAAATGTAACTATAAATGTCATTCTTACTGTAATTGTCGCTGCCGCGTGAAATGTAACTATCAATAGTGATTTCAGAACGAAGAGAATTCTCAATGCAACTAGTAATGTGATTATTCCAACTATATTGAGTATCATGCATGTAACGATCATAGGAGTGATTGTCACTCTTGGACCCATCATTCGGATAAATAGAATTTAGATAACTAGAAAAAAAACTTTCCAGTTCACTCAGAAAAGAACGATCGTCTTCAATCTCAAAAATCATATTTTCAATATCAAAAAATATGGAATAATTTTCACCATTACTACCCCTAACTAAAAAAGTGTCATCAGAAATAAAACTCCGAATGTCGCTGACACCGAATAAATGATCAACATTATTAGAGCTGTCACTATCAACCCACTCATGAATCATATTATTTATAACAGGGTCTTCACCCCCGCTGGTATTTTCAATGGGACCAATACCTTCTAGCGATTTACTTAGCCCACACCTGTGTTCTAACTCCTCCTTAGACAACATCGAATTGAACCACCATTTTTCCATAGAGCCTTCCTGCCCCTTATTTGAATGAAAATACAATAGATGAATAGTCATTCGATGAATAATCATTTGAATATTTCCTCTCGTAATAAGCATATAGATCCAATCACAAGGATCATTAACTAATAACGAGGAAGTATTGAAAGAAATTATTCTGTTGTGGGAATCGGGGTATCACTTCACTATAAATAATGGCGCCCCTTCTTCAATTATAAATATAAATAGAGGTTTCTCCCATGTCGTGTACAAATTTTCATCGAAAAGATAAAT